TAGCGCATAGTAGAGCTGCGCCTAATACTCCGGCAACTCCCATCATATGAAATGGGTTCAACGTCCAATTATGAAATCCTTGGAAGAAAAGGATGAATCGAAATATAGCTGCTACGCCAAAACTCGGCGCAAAGAACCAACCAGATTGTCCCAGTGGATAAATAAGGAATACGGAAACAAAAACAGCGATTGGACCAGAGAATGAAATTGCATTATAAGGACGCAATTGAACAGACCGAGCAAGTTCAAATTGACGTAACATGAAACCTATTAGTGCAAAAGCCCCATGGAGAGCGACAAAAGTCCACAGACCCCCTAATTGACACCAACGAGTAAAATCCCCCTGTGCTTCCGGGCCCCAAAGTAGCAACAAAGAGTGTGCTAAACTATTGGCAGGGGTGGAAACCGCCGCGGTTAAGAAATTGCAACCTTCCAAATAGGAACTAGCCAATCCATGGGTATACCAAGAAGTTACAAAAGTAGTCCCTGTAAACCAACCCCCTAAAGCAAAATAAGCACAAGGAAAGAGCAATAGGCCGGACCATCCTACAAAAACAAAACGGTCCCTTCGTAACCAGTCGTCCATAATATCAAATAGATCCTTTTCTTCTTTAGTAACTCTACCAAGGGCTATAGTCATAGTGATCCTCCTATTCAATTACTTCAACCATTTCCGAGCATCTCATATTACTTCCAGGGCATACGATAGTTTGATTATCTGTGGACGACTTCTTTCTCGTTCAATGCCCTTTTTCAAAGGTCTCGAAGATAGAAATTTAGCATTTTTATCTATGGGGTCACAACCAAGGTCGTGGTAAATCCACGAATTTCATTCAATTAAATTTTCTTATACTATAGGAATAAAACAAGAAATAAAGAAATAAACATTTGAATTCAGCATTATTCCATGGTTCCTATTTCAATTCAAAGCCTATCTTTTAAGAGAAACATAACCCCTCTTTTCTCATTCGCTCTCTATTGCATGGGTGGAAGAACAAAAATGGGATTCGGAAAAAAAAAGAACGATATTGAAAAGAAAAATGGACTTTTGAAACCCTTTTTATGTGTAACGGAAAAGAGTTGCGATTTCTTCTTATTCCTATAGAACGTCTAGTAACAAGAATATGAAATCGTAAATAGCGAAAAATTCTTGCCTTGCGCGATCTAAGTCTAAGGAAATACAAAAAATTCGCTTATACACCAATCTCATCCACATCGAATTTATATATCAGAATAGCGGATAGAGGCATCATTCAAGGGGTCAGGTCTACTTACTTTATCTTTCTTTCCAATTTTATTATGGGTTTGATAAGAACCTTTTTTGTAGATAAATAATAAAAAAAAATTATAACCTGCTTGTTTTATTCTAACAAATCCTATATGGAACCGCCCGTTGAAGAGAAAATTTATCTGATTGTTTCTTAGCCTATATCGAATTTTGGAAAGAAAAAACAAGAATTTTCTTCTTTTTTTTATTAATATTAAGAAAAAAGAATATAATTAAAATGGAATTGGCAATATAATTTTTATACACTATCGTTATTTCTTGCCTCTGTCATATCACGAAAACCTTTTGATTTGGAACGGGGAGAGATGGCTGAGTGGACTAAAGCGGCGGATTGCTAATCCGTTGTACAATTTTTTTGTACCGAGGGTTCGAATCCCTCTCTTTCCGCCCCCTCGGATCATTTGGGACTTTCAAATTGTAAGGAATTCTGACCCCCGGATTTTCTCATAGATAAATGTACGAAATAAATCCAATTTTTAAGAAAAAATTCCCAAAAATTTTTGATTTTTACTCCTCACGCCCAGGATTACGTCCTGGGTCATTAGATAAGAATCCAAAGATAAAGAGGGAAACAAAGAATATCACTACTGTATAAACAAAAAGTTTGAGAGTAAGCATTACATAATCTCCAAGATTTTTTTGTTAAGGAATAGATTACCCATTTTTTCTTACCACACAGATCCACTAGGATGGGTTTTGTTTATTTTGACACCTAAAAATGCAAAAATCAATTCTAAAAAAATTGTAAGAATTGCTTTATAATAAAATAAGCAATCTTATCAATATCAAAAATTAGTTTAGGTGTTGTGTGGGTACCTAAAGGTACCTGCTCAACGTAGGCGCAGGGGATAGAAAGGCTGATCCAAATTTATTGCTGCAGCTATACATTCAATGGAAAAGAATTTTAATTTTAGAATCGAAAGTTCATAATATAAGACTTCTCAGCTCTTATCCATTTTTTTAATTTTTTTGGAATCAATACATCATTCAATTTGGCAGACAGAATAGTAAAGATTTCATCGAAAACTTACAGCTGCTTGCCAAACAAACGCTAATAGAAAAAAGAGTACAGGTATGACAGGCATAACATCCACGATTGGGTTGAAAATGGCATAAGCTTCGGGTAATTTGGCGAAGAAAAAGCTAGTCGGATAAAGAACAGAATTAAAACAGATACAGGTTAAACTAAGTATATTAGGCATAACAAGCATTTCGTTCTTGTAGAGTAGATAATTGAATTTTGATTGAGTTATTTTTCTAAGGGAAAAAGCAAAAGAAAAGGTGGATTCAAAATCCTTTTTTCTTCGGACTTTCCAAAACGCAAAATACCTCCTTGTATTCGCATTCTCAAATGAGAATGGAAGAAATTCGACTTTCATATAATATCTTAATAGAATTCCATGTAATGATCAATGCATTTTTTGGATTCTATATTATCCGCATGTCTAGAATCCTAGCAAGAAAAAATGTCTCCTTTTTTAGGTAATTGAAGTGGGATTGACGAATATTATATATAAATAATAATGTTTATTAGTGTCGCATAAAACGAAATGAAATGGGGCGTGGCCAAGTGGTAAGGCAGCGGGTTTTGGTCCCGTTACTCGGAGGTTCGAATCCTTCCGTCCCAGATTTTTTATGATGAAGCGAAAGATAGAATCGTATTGTGCCCTGCGCGACACAAAAGTTTATTAAGGAGAATAATTATCTCTTAATGAACTCGTAGATTAGATGCATTTCTAAGCATTCATTTTCTTTCTCAGAAAACTAAAACTAAAGTGTCAAGTCCAGTCAAATTTAATATCTTTATTTTATTTTTCTGAAAAATTTTTGTCTATCAGGCACATTCAGGATATGCCCCTACTACTCATTACTCAATATGTGTTTTGAATATGTGTTTAGAAATTGGAACTTCTTAGATAAACTTTATGCTCCGTATCTATGAAGTGGGAATTCTTACAGGATACATTTGACACCCAATATGAAAGAAACGAAGTATCCCCTTATTTATTTTCACCAAACTAAAGAACTAAAGTAAGTAAAAAAAAAGGGGGGTATCCTAATTCTATGTTTCATGGCCAGATTAAAGAGTAGGATGTTTTTTGTTTCAGCACAGGCCTTAAAACTTTTGACCAAGGTCGGCGGGAGAAAAAAGAAAAGGGTTTCCATTCTACGGATAGGGACGCTATTTTTCTATTTTAGGTATTATCCGATTTGCAAATATCCATTTATAAATCAATGGAATGCGAGGATTAGAGAGAAATTCATATATTCTGTCTACTCGACTTTCGAATTGATTGAAAAAAAAAATTATTAATGAGGTAAAACACTGTATATAAAATGAGACCCATCCCTTTATGATAGAGATAGATTTTTGTTGTATTATTAGTAAAAAAGAAGGATCCTTCTTTGGTTAAGCCAAAACGATTTCGATCTGTGATTCTTTAAATCCAGAATGATCCATTTTCATTTTGGTAAGGTTAATGTAAGAACTGTTCGTTGGATAGAATGGATTCAAAAAAAATCGTACTTTACTTTTCTTATTTTTGATTTTGAGTTCTTTCTTTTAGGTAAAAGAAAGAATGCTATTAAGTAAAAGCAAAGACCTTAATTTTACTTTACAAAAAAAATTCTTTCTTTTGTTATTCGAGTCGAAGAAGTATGAGAATTTTATAACTACCCAAAAACTACCAATCTTTTCATTGGCATAGCTTATTTGGTTATTCATTGGCTTATTTGGTTATATAGTTAATTTTTTTTGTTACATAAAAATATATTAATTAATTTAATTAATTCAACTTTTTTGGAGGTTGATAGTTTATTTGTTGGGGAAGAGTCGATCCTTGTCATTTCAGAATTGATCATCTTGAGTTCTTTGTTGAGAATGGAAATTCAATAATAAAAAAATTTTAAGCAAACTATTTTATTCCTCTTTTTGGAACTATGTTTCATTCATATGATAGAATATGGGTTTAAATAAATTGGATCTTTGCAGAGTGTTCCCCGAAAAATACTTAGTTTCTTTTATCCATATTTCTCCATAGATAGTTTGAATTAGTATACAAAAGCAATGACTATTCATGATTCCATCCATATTGGATCAATTCTCGATACCATTTTGCAATGAAATTAGAGGAATGTTATGGTAAAACTTCGTTTAAAACGATGTGGTAGAAAGCAACGTGCGACTTGAAGGACATGATCGATTGTGGATTTTGCTATCCATCATTTTCCATAGTAATGAAAATGCTCTTGGCTCGACATAGTCTGTTCTATTCGTCCCGAACCTAATTTGCGCTGGGTTGTTTGTAATGTAAGTAAATAGTACACGATGGAGCTCGAGAGGACAAAATTTCTTTTTTATCAAGGGAAAGAATCTAGGGTTAGTGAAAACTAATAAATTTGGTCAACTTTGTCAGTCTATCCTTAATATAGAAATCAAAAGGTTAAAATAACAAAAAAGTCCCATTTTGGAAGATTGGAAAAACTTTTTGATTAAAAGTTTATCTGAATCCATGGTTCATATTTGATTTCTATAGAAGAGTGAAATGCTTTATCGAAGGAAATAAGAAAAAAGAAAGGGTATGTTGCTACTCTTTTGAAAGAAAAAAGAATAGGAGTTCCCTAAGTAATGTCTAAACCCAAGGATTTTGCAAATCAAAGATAAAGGATTCCGGAACAAGTAAACACGATTTTCAACCGTCTCAACAATAGAATTAGATCAGAATAAGGAATAAAAGTCAATTTGTTCGAGATGAGATAAAGAAAAGAGTTTAGAGACGACTCAAAAAATTTCGAAGGGTTTTTCTTTTGAAGTCCGTCAGTAAAAATTAGCCAACTTGAGTCACGAGTATAAATGAAATTTTTTTCTTTTCTTTAAGGGAATTAATGCAAGTCATAATCCAATTTGTATCTACTTGTATTATAGACAGAAATTCGAATCATTTTCTCGAGCCGTATGAGGAGAAAACCTCCTATACGTTTCTAGGGGGGGGGGGGTTGTTTATCTACATCTATCCCAATAAGCTATCTATCGAATCGTTGCAATTGATGTTCGATCTCGAAGAGAAGGAAGAGATCTTCGAAAAGTAGGTTTTTATGATCCGATAAAGAATCAAACTTGTTTAAATGTTCCAGCTATTCTATATTTTCTTGAAAAGGGGGCTCAACCTACAAGAACAGTTTATGATATTTTAAGGAAGGCAGAATTCTTTAAAGATAAAGAAATAACTTTGAGTTAATTGAAGAATTAAATGAATAAAAAAGTAGGAGAGGGTCGCTAGTACCCCTTAATTATTTAGACACAATTTGCCTGTTTCTTAGTCCTATTTTTTTTGCTGCATTTATGTCGTGCCAATCCAACAAAAGTCCTTATTTTATTTCCTTTTTGTATCTAATTGCATTGTATTTCCATTGACAAAGGTCTATTGAACATCTAGAATTTGTAGATAGATGGGTCTCTTTATCGTCACTTCATATTAGGTATTTCGGTCTACAACTTCGCTCAAATGATAGGGTTGCCCCCCTTGCATATACTCTCATACAAGCATACAAGATTTTTTGATTTAAAGAAATCAAAATTGCCAAAAAAATGACAATTTTGTCATTGTAATTGGGCCCCCTTTTTTACCCTTAGTGAAATTTAACCGCATCTGTTCATTTTGGTATTTGAGTGTTGTTAATGGGTGATAAATCTTTCTTTTGATGTCTTGCTAATTCAATGTTTTAACAGGAGTGTCCGGTGTAATTCCATCGATTTTTGGATTTCGATTGTATCTAAGAGATCCTATTTTATCCGGGTTGCTAACTCAATGGTAGAGTACTCGGCTTTTAAGTGCGACTATGATCTTTTACACATTTGGATGAAGCAACAAATTCGTCCAGACTCTTGGTAGAGTCTAGAAGACCACGACTGATCCTCAAAGGTAATGAATGGAAAAAATAGCATGTCGTAATAAAATTAATTTCTTTTTTTTTTTTAATAAAAAAATTCCGATTTTCTGGGTCTAGTGAATAAATGGATAGAGACTGTCTCTAATTCTGGTAAAATAAAAAGCAACGAGCTTAACTTCTTAATTGGAAGGATTCCCCAATCTAATTAGACGTTAAAAATGGATTAGTGCCTGATGCGGGAAAAGGTTAGGTTTTGCTATGAGTGGACCCTTTACTTTTTTTTAGAAATCCTAATTATTTTTGATTTTCGATTGAAAAGGGATGTTATGAATTGAATGTGTAAAAGAAACAGTATATTGATAAAGAGACTGTATTCCAAAGTCAAAAGAGCGATTGGCCAGCAAAAATAAAGGATTAGTTCTTGTTTGTTTTGTAATTAGAACAAACATAAACTAATTAGATAGAAAAGGAGCGAAAAAAGATCTATGGATTAGACTCCCTTTCTTTCCAGGGTTTATATTATGCAACACAACACCTTGTTCTGACCATATTGCACTATGTATCATAATTTGATAAACCGAGAAATGCTTTTTTTCTCTGATTCAAGTAGAAATACAAATGGAAAAATTCGAAGGGTATTCAGAAAAACGGAAATCTCGTCAACAATACTTCGTCTACCCACTTCTCTTTCAGGAATATATTTATGCATTTGCCTATGATTATGGATTAAATGGTTCCGAACCTGTGGAGATTTTTGGTTGTAATAACAATAAATTTAGTTCACTACTTGTGAAACGTTTAATTATTCGAATGTATCAGCAGAATTTTAGGATTAATTCGGTTAATCATCCTAACCAGGATCGATTGTTGGATCACTGCAATTATTTTTATTCTAAGTTTTATTCTCAGATTCTATCTGAGGGGTTTGCGATCGTTGTAGAAATCCCACTTTCGCTAGGGCAACTATCTTGTCCGGAAGAAAAAGAAATACCAACGTTTCAAAATTTACAATCTATTCATTCAATATTTCCCTTTTTAGAAGACAAATTTTTGCATTTACATTATCTATCGCATATAGAAATACCCTATCCTATCCATTTAGAAATCCTGGTTCAACTCGTTGAATACCGGATTCAAGATGTTCCGTCTTTGCATTTATTGCGATTCTTTCTCAACTATTATTCGAATTGGAATAGTCTTATTACGTCAATGAAATCGATTTTAATTTTTTCAAAAGAAAATAAAAGACTATTTCGATTCCTATATAACTCTTATGTATCAGAATATGAATTTTTCTTGTTGTTTCTTCGTAAACAATCTTC